AAACGGGTGCCCCAGTTATTATATATATCATGAGCGATACGGAAATGGATCGAGTAATCTCTTCCTTTATCCAAGAAAAAAGGGTATTTATAGTTTGCATGGTCCAATCATTGGTATCGAAAATTTATACAATAAAATTAGGTAGGTTCTTAGTCTAGTATAGTTCCCTATCTATGATTCTGCTATGTACTAAAATAATTTTATTGTAATGGAATAGAATATAGGAGGAATCGAATCCCTTGTATGAGTAAAAAGAATAAGTACAGTTTTGAATGTTTTGCTTATGTACAAAGTAACAACCAACCATTCTAATTGGATCAGTGAATCATTTTTCAGTCATTCATTGAATGATAAATCACTACAAGTGAGGGAGATACACGATTTAAATAACGGAAAATCAAATATTTTAAAATTGTATCTAGAATGACCGGAAAGGTAGAAACAAGACCGGATATAATTTGATCATTATGAGCAAATCCAAAATCTTTGTAGACAGATCCAATCATTAGTTCCCAACCGTGGGGCGAATGGAATCCTATACATAAATCAGTTACTAAAAGAATGGAAAAGGCTTTGATTGTGTCGCTTAAGTTATATAGAAATTCTTGAACCCAATAGTTAAGAATAACAAGTTCTTCATTACCTAGCATAGAATAACCACTTAGAATAACGAAACAGATCATATTTGTCGAGAAGTGCAAAATCGTATGGATACAATCTTCATTGTGCATCTTGATCAATTGGATCGTTTCGTTGTAGATTCCGATACGAAGCTTTTCTAGATGTGTTCCCGGGTATTCCTTTATCATTTCGTCCAAGAGTAAGAGTTCCTCTAATTCTATGAATTTTTTTAGAATACTCTTTTCTTGAATATCATTCAAAAAAATTTCGGATTGCCTAGTATCCCACCAATTAGTAACCCAAGATTCCAGACTTTTAGTAAATGAGAGAGAGATCCACCAGGGCAAAAATACTATAGATGCAAGATATAGAAGGGGAATTAATGCTTTCTTTTTTGCCATTTTTTCGTCTTTGAATTTTTAATGAACTCACCCCATTCGTTGACGCTATACGATACTAACTAATATTCCTATCAAGGATCGGTTCTATTACAAGCTATCGAGCCCACGAATCTATTCCCCGCTTTTTTTGTGTATGATTCAGCGGTTAGTACTTGAATTTATAAATAATACAGAAATGGAATAAAAAAGAATGCACTTCGAATAAAGAGATTGTTTCCAAATCTATCACTTGCTAAAATTCGAAGAGAGTGACCCCTTTCAATAAAGAAATGCATGAAAGAGCCCCTTCAAGTAACAAATATTATTCAGATTTTGAAACGAAAGAACTCTCTTTCTATCAAAATATCCAATTTTTTGAAAAAAAAAAATGACGCATAGTCCGGGAATAATTGAGAGAATTTTCTGAAGAATATTGTGATTCTGATAAAAAAAATGACTACCAAAACAAGACAAAAAAGCTATCGTTATAAGCATCCCAATCGTTTGGTAATTAAGAAGTACAAAAAGGGATAAAAATAAAAATTGATTGACAAAACAAAAAAAAAGAGAATCTACAAGATAGAATCTCTCTATTGAAAAGAAAAAAAGCATTCATTCTTTTCATTTCAGTTTCAATTCATTTTTTAAAATACTTCAATTGGTACACGCAAGAAATAAGCCAATTCAGCAGCTTTTTGCTCAAGTTCTCGTGGAGTCAAATTCTCATCAGTACGAGTCAAAGGAATAGCGCCATGGCCTCTGATTTCCATATAAAGGACACGACGAGCATAAATACCCTCTTTCACTTCTATTCTGATGGACTGGACGTCTTTCATAAAGAATTGGAGGAAGATGCGACGATTTTTTCCAGGAAATCCCCAACGAAAAATACACACTATTCCTTCTTTTCTATCGAACCGATCATAACCACTACCTACATTCCACGAAATTGTGCACCACAAATAAGAGCTAATAAAGAGACCCGCAATTCCGTAGAAAGACATCACGATCCCCTGTGGAAAAAAAATGATTTGCGTAGGCGGAAATAAAGATATCAAATTTCTACCAAGATAACTGGAAATTCCAACTAATAAAAACCCTAATGAACCTAAAAAAAGGATAAAGGCCCAGCAGAAATTACTTGTTTTTCGAGACCCTGCTATAAGTTCTATCCATATATGTTCTGATCGCCAATTCATACTAGATCTAGTTGCATTTTATTGAAATTGAGAGAATAACCCAAATTAATTTTACTTTTTGTGTGTTTCCGAAATAACTCTCATCAACTAGCACTATTCTGATGTGAACTTTTATTTTAGGAGTAATTCATCGAATTGGTTAGATATAAAATAATAATATCCATTTCGTATGATTTCCTATAGATATCCACATACATATAGATATATTCACTTTACATTTAAGGCATTCGCCCCGATCCCGATTTGATTTCGTTGCAAATAGCTATAATTTATTTACTCATATATCATGTTTACACACGAATAACAATAATAGTTTCTTTATGTTCGGGGGAAACCACATCACATATTTTATTCTAAGAAATAGATATCTGTGTTATGGTCTAAGTCTAAATCTTGAAAAAAAAAACAAAATAGATGAGATTTAGCCCCATCATATCGATATCTAAAAAATCTTGTTTTTTTGAATATGAAGAGATAAAGAAGCCATCGCAATTGCCGGCAATATTAGGCCCACGAAAGGCACAAAAAAAGAGGGTAAATTTGTCATAAAATGGATACCTGGATTTACTATTTTTACCTGTTATTGTTATATTGTTATTTATATTGTTATAAAGGTATCTTATAATCATTATTTATAATTCATATAGAATTATACTAAGCATATCTAAGTGAGTATATGTGATATAATAAAAAATATATAAATATTATAAAATAAGTGCAAGGAATGTCGAACTAAATAAATATAATTTTTCATCTTTCTACATGAAATATATATATATATGATAATCGCCTTTTTTATTATCTTGTTTTTGTCTTATAATTTGAATTTCATAAAATGGAATAAAATAAAGAAAGAGTTTCTTACAACTTCCTGAAAAATTTGTTACAATCCGATCCGGGAATAGGGAGTCTTAGTAAAACTGGGGATTCTAAAAAAATATCGAAAGATGCAAGATTCTGTACTTTTCACTTTTTAATTTTCTATATTTGAATTATATACACATAAGAAGAGAACGTGAAATTCGCTTTATTCTCCTTGCCTAATTTTAATTTAGCGGAAGAAGGAATGCATTCTTTTTTTTTGATAGAGGTTTTTACTGATTAGTAATCGGGAATGTCGGTAAAAAAAAAATGATCCGCATAATTATTTTTACAATTAAATCTTATGTTATCAAATGCTACCAAGCCAAAATCCGTAGAATGGATTTTGGCTTTGATTTCTATAAACTAAATAACTACTCGTTTTATAAAAAAAAAATAATAATTTATATTTTGATTAATTAATATATTTTTTTTATTAAGGATCCGCTTGATTGAATTTTGATTCAGAGAAAAGAAAGCGTGGAGCTGAAATAACTCACTCAGAACGTCTTTTAAAAGATTACGTGGTACGATTAGGTCGAATTGGCCCTTATGGAATAAATATTCAGCCGTTTGTGAGCCCTCAGGTACTGTCGTATTCAATGTTTGTTCAATTACTCTTTTACCCGCAAATGCAATGTAGGCATTGGGTTCGGCAATAATGATATCGCCCAACATACCAAAACTGGCTGTCACCCCACCAGTAGTAGGAGATGTAAGGATTGATACATAGAATAACTTTTTCTTTGATTGATAATCATATAAAGCGGAAGCTATTTTAGCCATTTGCATCAAGCTCAAACTTCCTTCTTGCATGCGTGCTCCTCCGGAAGCACACACTAGAATAAGAGGCAAAAACTGATTGGTAGCATATTCGATCAAACGAGTGATCTTCTCGCCAACTACGGAGCCCATACTACCCCCCATAAACTGAAAATCCATAACCCCAATTGCTATGGGAATACCGTTTAGTTGACCTGTGCCTGTTTGAACAGCCTCAGTTAATCCTGTTTTTCTTTGATAAGAATCAATACGCTCTTTGTAAGATTCCTCTTCCAACGGAAATTCAATGGTATCCACAGAGACCATATCTTCATCCATAGGAACCCAAGTACCTGGATCAATCAAAAGTTCTATTCTATCTGAACTACTCATTTTCAAATGATGTCCACAGTGTTCGCAAATATTCATTTTTGATTTCAAAAATTTCTTATAATTTAATCCATAACAATTTTCGCATTGAACCCATAAATGCCTATATTTTTGAGTAAAATCTAGATCATTAGAATTTTCCGTTTCTGTTATAGTTAACTCACTACCAGCCGGACTCGTTTTTATACTTGAACTCTGGGTTTCACTACTATTTCTGCTTTCATCAAAAATGTAACTAGAAATGTAATTGTCATTGTAATTGACAATACCACTTAAAATGTAACTATCAATACAAATTTGAGAACGAAAATAGCTGTCAATACAGCTAGTAATGTGTTTATTCCAACTATATTTAGTATCATATATGTAAGGATCATAGTGGGGATCATCACTATTAGATACACTATTTAGATAACAAAAATTCCGAGAATTAGAAAAAGAGCTTTCTAGTTCACTTAGAAAAGAATGAGCATTGTCAATCTCAAAAATTTGATTTTCAATATCAAAACATATGAAATAACTTTCCCTATTATTATCCCTAACTAAAAAAGTATCATCAGGTACGAAATTATGAATGTCTCTAACGCCGACTAAATGATCAACATTACTGTAACTAGAATTGTCACTATCACTCCCACTAAGAGTGTTTTTATCTATATCATTTCTAATCGGGTCTTCACTCACACTGGTATTTTCAATAGAACCAAGGCTGCCCATTGATTTACTTAGCCCATACCCGTATTCTAACTCCTTTTTTTTGGACAACATCGAGTTGAACCACCCTTTT